GGGTCCCTCTTAGATCTTCTTTCTCCAATCTTGGATTAGGGAAGAAGGAGATATTCGCGACTCCTGGTGGTTTCATTATGGGGCAGCTCATGATCTTCATATCGATCTATTATCCACCTCTGCATCTATTCTTTCTTAGCTAAACGGGTGGAAGATCCATCCAATTTGGTTATATCATGGACTCAAAAAACGGATCTGAATGTGACTGAAATGCACGATCTTCACAGGTATCACTTTTCACGATACCTAAAAGGTGGAATAGCGATTTTCGAACCATTTCCTATAAGAGAAAGGTTTCCATTACTTTGAGAAATGGATTCTATATCAAACTATAGCTATTGCATTAAATAAGAAAAGAAACTAATAGAAGTCGAAGACGCGGAATGGTAGTGAATAGAGAGAAAGATTCTTCTGGTTTTCTTGTTCCTGAAAATATTCTATCTATCTCCTAGACGCCGTAGAGAATTGAGAATTTTCATGTCTTTCAATTCTCGTACTCGTAATTGGAAAGTTACGGAAGGAGATCCATCATTTTGCAATGAAAACTACATAAAAAACTCTGGACAATTTCGAAATCAGGCCAAGCGTCTTAATACATATGCAAAAAAATTCATTATTGGCCCACCATTGATTAGAAGATTTAACTCGTATGAATCGCTATTGGTTTGATACGAATAATGGCAGTTGTTTCAGTATGTTAAGGATACAGATGTATCCACAATTCATTTAGAGTTACTTAATAGCCTATTTCTTATACCATATCTCGATCCCGTGAAATTCTCGAGCCGAAAGATGGATGCATATGCTATGTTTCATTTTGCTAAATGATATCAATTAAATGGTGTATCAATTCCATAAATTGGATATAGCAATAAATAAATCAGCAAAATTCTTTTATTTTAGATAGAAGAAAAGTTTCTTCTATCTAAAATAAAAGAATGTACCCTTCTATCCAAATCCAATTTGCATCGATAAAATAAATCCAAATTCCAGTAGTAGATGAATAATTGCAAATTTTTGTGTGTACGAGATTAGAATAACTTCAAAATAACTGACATAATTTTTTATTTTTCCTGATCAGAAAAATACATGAAAAAGAAAGGAGGTAGAAAAATTTTTGGATTTATGGTTAAAGAAGAAAAAGAAGAAAACTGGGGTTCTGTTGAATTTCAAGTATTCAGTTTCACCAATAAGATACGGAGACTTGCTTCACATTTGGAATTACACAAAAAAGATTTTTCATCGGAAAGAGGTCTCCGAAGACTTTTGGGAAAACGTCAACGTTTGCTGGCTTATTTGGCAAAGAAAAATAGAGTACGTTATAAGAAATTAATCAGTCAGTTGGATATTAGGGAGCGGTAATTTCATCGTTCAAATTTTTTTTCTTATTTTATTAGTAGTCTTATAGTAGTCTTAGATTTTGCATTTTGATGAGCCTCGTTTTGAGGAATTCATGGAATAATCCATTTTCATGGAATAATGAATTAAGGAAGAAAGGATATGAGTCTACCGCTTACAAGAAAAGATCTCATGATAGTCAATATGGGCCCTCACCACCCATCAATGCACGGTGTTCTTCGACTGATCGTTACTCTCGATGGTGAAGATGTTATTGATTGTGAACCCATATTAGGGTATTTACACAGAGGAATGGAAAAAATCGCGGAAAACCGAACTACTATACAATACTTACCTTATGTAACACGTTGGGATTATTTAGCTACTATGTTTACAGAAGCAATAACGGTAAATGCACCAGAATTCTTGGAGAATATTCAAATACCCCAAAGAGCCAGCTATATTAGAGTAATTATGTTGGAATTGAGCCGTATAGCTTCTCACTTGTTATGGCTTGGGCCTTTTATGGCAGATCTCGGCGCGCAGACTCCTTTTTTTTATATTTTTAGAGAGAGAGAATTAATATATGATCTATTTGAAGCTGCTACAGGTATGCGATTGATGCATAATTACTTTCGCATCGGAGGAGTTGCTGCCGATCTGCCTTATGGATGGATCGATAAATGTTTAGATTTCTGTGATTATTTTTTACAAGGAGTTATTGAATATCAACACCTTATTACACAGAATCCCATTTTTTTAGAACGAGTTGAAGGAGTCGGTTTTATTAGCGGAGAAGAAGCTGTAAATTGGGGCTTATCGGGCCCTATGTTACGAGCTTCTGGAATACAATGGGATCTTCGTAAAGTTGATCTTTATGAATCTTACAATCAATTCGATTGGAAAGTCCAGTGGCAAAAAGAAGGGGACTCGTTAGCTCGCTATTTAGTACGAATCGGTGAAATGAGGGAATCCATCAAAATTATTCAACAGGCTGTAGAGAAAATTCCTGGGGGCCCTTATGAGAATTTAGAAGTCCGACGCTTTAAGAAAGCAAAGAATTCCGAATGGAATGATTTTGAATATCGATTTCTTGGTAAAAAACCTTCGCCCAATTTTGAATTATCAAAGCAAGAGCTTTATGTAAGAGTGGAAGCTCCAAAAGGTGAATTAGGAATTTATCTGATAGGAGATGATAGTCTTTTCCCCTGGAGATGGAAAATTCGTCCACCCGGTTTTATTAATTTGCAAATTCTTCCTCAGCTAGTCAAAAAAATGAAATTGGCTGATATTATGACGATATTAGGTAGTATAGATATTATTATGGGGGAAGTTGATCGTTAAAATGATAATAGACAGGGTACAGGTAGAAACTATCAATTCTTTTTCAAACTTGGGATTATTAAAAGAAGTCTATGGACTGATATGGATTCTACCCATTTTGACCCTCTTACTAGGAATCACAATAGAAGTACTCGTAATTGTGTGGTTAGAAAGAGAAATATCCGCATCGATACAACAACGTATTGGTCCTGAATATGCCGGCCCCCTGGGACTGCTTCAAGCTATAGCAGATGGAACTAAGCTGCTTTTTAAAGAGGATATCTTACCATCTCGAGGAGATATTCCCTTATTTAGCATTGGACCGTCTATAGCAGTTATATCCATTTTATTAAGTTTTTTAGTTATTCCTTTGGGATATCGCTTTGTTTTAGCCGATCTTAGTATTGGTGTTTTTTTATGGATTGCCATTTCAAGTATTGCTCCTATTGGTCTTCTTATGGCAGGATATAGCTCAAATAATAAATATTCTTTTTCAGGCGGTCTACGAGCTGCTGCTCAATCTATTAGTTATGAAATACCATTAACTTTTTGTGTGCTAGCAATATCTCTACGTGTGATTCGTTAAAATGGAATCTTTTTATCTTTTTCCTCTAAAATTCATTGAATATTTATCTTCCTTTTCTTATTCTATATTCGGGTTAGCTAAGTTAAACTAGATAGCTATATGAGTGAAACAAAACTGCTTATTAATTTGCAGTAAAAAGAATAAATCTCATTTCCTACGTACAAGAAAAAAAGGAAGTAAACATAAGCAGTGTAAACTCTTTACCCCAAGGTTGAGATTTTTTTTGATTAGTCATCATATCTTGAAGCGGGCAATAATAAGGGATTCCCGATACAGAAAGTTGTAATCATAAGGGAATCTATCAAAAGTTAGTGAGGGATTAGGAACACTAAAATACATAAAGGATTAGTAATGGGGGAATCTAAGGCATTAGATATTTTTCCTCATAAAAGGAATCATAATAAGGACTTGAAATTGGTAGAAATGAGCAAGTAGTACTTTCTTCGGATTCCGATCCAGAGTATGTTCCCATTCACTTGTTAAGGAAATGGCTATCAAGAACGAATTAACCCTTTATTCCTTTTTCTTTTTAAATACCCCCCGGGAAAGAAGAATAGGCCAAAAGATATGGAATGCAATACAAAAAAGGATCCTTATTTATTCTTTCTGTCGTTTATCCATATTCATACAAAATTCTTCATGAACTAATACAATACCCAATTCTTTTCATTTATTAATTGCTATAACGAGTGTTTTATTCCAAGATTAAGTTATTGCTGAACAAAGAAAAAGTACCATTATAAAGGATGAGATGAATTCGGAAGCGTTTTTTATAGACGGAATTCCTTTGGTCTAATTTAGGGCGTTGAAATTTATTTTATCTTAGATAGTTCTAACTACGCCCAAGAAGATAATAACGAAATAGTACTTTCCCTTTTTATGATCATAGAGGAGCCGTATGAAACTAAAGTTTCATGTACGGTTTTGGAATAGCGGTGGGAACTGTGATGTTATCGTCGACTATGATTATCCAACAGTTCAAGTACAGTTGATATAGTTGAAGCACAGTCCAAATATGGTTTTTTTGGATGGAATCTTTGGCGTCAGCCTATAGGTTTTATGGTTTTTCTAATTTCTTCTTTGGCGGAATGTGAAAGATTACCCTTTGATTTACCAGAAGCGGAGGAAGAATTAGTAGCAGGTTATCAAACCGAATATTCTGGTATCAAATATGGTTTATTTTATCTTGTTTCTTACCTAAATTTATTAGTTTCCTCTTTATTTGTAACAGTTCTCTACTTAGGCGGATGGAATTTTTCTATTCCCTATATATCCTTTTTTGGATTTTTCCAAATGAATAAAATGGTTGGAATTTTAGAAATGCCAATAGGTATCCTTATTACATTAACTAAAGCTTATTTATTTCTCTTCATTTCTATCACAATAAGATGGACTTTACCCAGAATGAGAATGGATCAGTTATTAAATCTTGGATGGAAATTTCTTTTACCTATTTCCCTGGGCAATCTCTTATTAACAACTTCTTCTCAACTTGTTTCACTATAAAATAAGATAATACAATAACAGTTAAGAATATTTTCAACACAAAAGTTCTCTCAAACAAGAGAAAGAAACATACCTTTTCATGGATATTTCGAATATGTTCCCTATGGTAACTGGGTTCATGAGTTATGGTCAACAAACAATACGCGCAGCGAGGTACATTGGTCAAAGTTTCATAATTACCCTATCCCACACAAATCGTTTACCTATAACGATTCACTACCCTTATGAAAAATCAATTACATCGGAGCGTTTCCGGGGGCGAATCCACTTTGAATTTGATAAATGTATTGCTTGTGAAGTATGTGTTCGCGTATGCCCTATAGATCTACCCCTTGTAGATTGGAGATTTGAAAATGATATTAAAAGGAAACAATTGCTTAATTATAGTATTGATTTCGGAGTTTGTATATTTTGTGGTAATTGTGTTGAGTACTGTCCGACAAACTGTTTATCAATGACTGAAGAATATGAACTTTCTACTTATGATCGTCATGAATTGAATTACAATCAAATTGCTTTGAGTCGGTTACCAATCTCCATAATGGGAGATTACACAATTCAAACAATTAGGAACTCGACTCAAAGTAAAATAGATGAAGAAAGATCTTGGAATTCAAGAACGATTACTGATTACTAGTTACTAAAATTTTTTTTGTTAGAATCCAAAGGTTCTTTACTAACTAGAAAGAAAAAGGAATACCTACTGCTTATTGCAAATTATTCCTGATTTAAAATCAAAGTAGATTTTCGTGATGTGATTTTTAACTATAGAAAGAACTTATATACAATATACAAAAAAATATCCTAATCCCTTTTTTCTTCCTTGAATCTTTTAGTAAGTTCATGAAAAATTTTATACTATAAATTTCTTCTTATCCATAATGGATTTACCTGGGCCAATACATGAAATTCTTGTGCTATTTGGGGGATTTGTTCTTCTACTAGGGGGTCTAGGGGTGGTATTACTTACCAACCCGACTTTTTCTGCTTTTTCACTAGGATTAGTTCTTGTTTGTATATCCTTATTCTATATTTTATTGAATTCCTACTTTGTAGCTGTGGCACAACTTCTTATTTATGTGGGAGCTATAAACGTTTTGATCATATTTGCCGTAATGTTCGTAAATGGCTCAGAATGGTCTAAAGATAAGAATTTTTGGACTATTGGAGATGGGTTCACTTCACTCGTTTGTATAACTATTCCTTTTTCACTAATGACTACTATCCCAGATACGTCATGGTATGGAATTCTTTGGACTACAAGATCAAACCAAATAGTAGAACAGGGTCTCATAAATAACGTTCAACAAATTGGGATTCATTTAGCAACCGATTTTTTTCTTCCATTTGAACTTATTTCCATAATTCTTCTAGTTTCTTTAATAGGTGCAATTACTATGGCTCGGCAATAAGAAATACTTAGAATGAGTCAAAATTCTTAGAATTTTAAATCTAAAAAATAAAATAACTAAAGAACCACAATTTGGATTTAGTAAAATCCATCTACTGCCAACAAATACCTTCTTTTCTCTTTTGTTGTGTAATTGTTCTATTCTAATTAATTCAATCGATTCAATTCTCTCATATTGAAATGAATCGAGATTGATAAGGAGTTAGTTAATGATGTTTGAGCATGTACTTTTTTTGAGTGTCTATTTATTTTCGATTGGTATCTATGGATTGATCACAAGCCGAAACATGGTTAGAGCTCTAATATGCCTTGAACTTATACTGAATTCAATTAATCTAAATCTCGTAACATTTTCTGATCTATTTGATAGTCGCCAATTAAAAGGAGACATTTTCGCAATTTTTGTTATAGCCCTTGCGGCTGCTGAAGCAGCTATTGGATTATCCATTCTTTCTTCCATTCATCGTAACAGGAAATCAACTCGCATCAATCAATCTAATTTTTTGAATAATTAGACATAGAATCTTCTAAACAAAGGGACACATATAATAATAAAATAATGTGAAATATTAAGATGAATAGAAATGAATACTATTTTATTATTATGAGAATATCCATCTTTTGAGTAGGTTATTCCATAGTATTCATTTTTACTTAGTTGAATTATTGCAATTCATTGATATTGCAATTTGAATATTGCAATAATTTATATTGAAAAGACGATAGCCGATTTATTGGCTAATTCGAATTCGTATATACAATTCGTATAATTATGATTGTTGAAGCCCAAAATTCAAGTCTCTTGGCTATTTTCACATTTTCTCACAAACGGATTAAGAAATATATTGCATTATTTGTTGCAGTTTGGATAAACCATTGCTTCGTCTGGTGTCTACAATACTTTTGATTCATTTCATATAGTACTAATTTCATTTTTACCAGATCGAAAATTTTTATGTTGAAAAGGAAAATTTATAGATCCAATGTCACATTCCGTAAAAATTTATGATACATGTATAGGATGCACTCAATGTGTACGAGCTTGTCCAACAGATGTATTAGAAATGATACCTTGGGACGGATGTAAAGCCAAGCAAATTGCTTCCGCGCCGAGAACCGAGGATTGTGTGGGTTGTAAGAGATGCGAATCCGCCTGCCCAACAGATTTTTTAAGTGTCCGCGTTTATTTAGGACCTGAAACAACCCGCAGCATGGCTCTATCTTATTGATACGTTACAAAAAATTCCACTTGAATCGTCTGATTCCTCTTTACCGAAGAAGCCTGTGCTCAAAATAATCGAGCACGGGCTTTTCTGGTCAAAACGTATCTTGTCTTTATCACTTTATCATGAGTTCTTTTCCTTGGTTAACAATACTTGTTGTTTTGCCGATATTTGCGGGTTCATTAATTTTCTTTTTACCCCATAGGGGAAACAAAATCGTTAGGTGGTATACTATGTCTATTTGTTTATTAGAATTCCTTCTAATGACTTATGCATTCTGTTATCATTTCCAATTGGAGGATCCCTTAATCCAATTAAAAGAGGATTATAAATGGATAGATGTCTTCGATTTCCATTGGAGATTGGGAATCGATGGACTTTCATTAGGATCTATTTTATTGACAGGATTTATGACTACTTTAGCTACTTTAGCAGCTTGGCCAGTTACCCGGAATTCCCGATTATTCTATTTCCTGATGCTAGCAATGTATAGTGGTCAAATAGGATTATTTTCTTCACGAGACCTTTTACTTTTTTTTATCATGTGGGAATTAGAATTAATTCCTGTTTACTTACTTTTATCCATGTGGGGTGGGAAGAGGCGTCTCTATTCAGCTACAAAGTTTATTTTGTATACTGCAGGTGGTTCCCTTTTTTTCTTAATCGGAGTTCTAGGTATAGGCTTATACGGTTCCAACGAACCAAGATTAGATTTGGAAAGATTAATTAATCAATCATACCCTGCAACATTGGAAATACTATTTTATTTTGGCTTCCTTATTGCTTATGCTGTCAAATTGCCGATTATACCCCTACATACGTGGTTGCCAGATACCCATGGGGAAGCGCATTACAGTACATGTATGCTTTTAGCGGGAATCCTATTAAAGATGGGAGCCTACGGATTGATTCGGATCAATATGGAATTGTTACCTCATGCTCATTATCTATTTTCCCCCTGGTTAGTAATAATAGGAGCGATGCAAATAATCTATGCAGCTTCAACTTCTCTTGGTCAACGAAATTTCAAAAAAAGAATAGCCTACTCTTCCGTCTCTCACATGGGTTTCATTATTATAGGAATTGGTTCAATAACCAACATTGGACTCAATGGAGCTATTTTACAAATATTATCCCATGGATTTATTGGTGCTACACTTTTTTTCTTAGCGGGAACAGCTTGTGATAGAATGCGCCTTGTTTATCTCGAAGAACTGGGAGGGGTTTCTATCCCAATGCCGAAAATTTTTACCATGTTTAGTAGCTTTTCAATGGCTTCTCTTGCCTTACCAGGAATGAGCGGTTTTGTTGCGGAATTGGTAGTATTTTTTGGACTAATTACTAGTCCCAAATTTCTGTTAATGCCAAAAATGCTAATTACTTTTATAATGGCAATTGGAATGATATTAACTCCTATTTATTTATTATCTATGTTACGACAGATGTTCTATGGATACAAGCTATTTCATGTTCCAAACGAAAATTTTGTGGATTCTGGGCCGCGAGAACTATTTCTTTTAATCTGTATCTTTTTACCAGTAATAGGAATCGGTATTTATCCAGATTTTGTCCTCTCGCTATCCGTTGACAGGGTGGAGGCTCTGTTATCCAATTATTATCCTAAATAGGATTTTCTTTTTTTCTTCTACTAGTTCGCTTTATATTCCATAGTGGAAATACTCAAAAATTCAGAAAAAAAGTAAAAAAGTCTAATTAGATCTATCTCGAATTTTTGAGAACCCTTTGAGAAGGCGTTCAAGGGGTTCTCAAATCAAACAAAAAAAAAGGAAGTTTTTTCCATTTCATTAAGGTTTTATGTTATGTAAGCATTTAGATGGGTAATGTAAATGAACCATAACTATGTAAACCTATTCCTAATAGATTGATACCAAAATAACAGATCCAAATTATAAGAAATCCTATGGAAGCTACAAATGCGGAATTCGTACCCTTCCAATTTGGATTTGTTCTACTATGTAAATAAATTGCAAATATGGTCCAAGTAATAAATGCCCAAGTTTCTTTAGGATCCCAATTCCAATAGGATCCCCACGCCTCATTAGCCCATACTGCTCCACAAAGAATACCTATGGTTAAAAGGGTAAACCCTAGACTAATGACACGATAACTCCAAGAATCCAAGCGCTCAATTAATTGATATTTGTAATAATTTGGAAATGAAGGAAAAAAGGTGCTTTTTAAAGCACTTCTTTTTGCATAGAAATATTCAATCTCATTAAAGAAATCGAAATTCTTTCGAAATCTAATGATTAGAAGAGCGGCGGATAATAAGGATCCGCACAAAAGAGTCGCATAGCTTAGTAACATCATACTGACATGCATCATTAACCACTGAGATTGTAAAGCAGGTACTAGTATTGTGGATTGATGCATTTCAGTTAAAAGACCCGACGTGGCAAAGCCTTGCGTTAAAATAGTACTCGGCGTAGTTATTGTGCTTAAATCATTTTTAGAGTTTTGTATCTTAGGAATCATATGAAGAATATACAGAGCCCATGAAAGGAAGACCAATGACTCATATAAATTACTTAAAGGAAAATGTCCCGAAGAAGCCCAACGAGAAACTAAGAATCCTGTTATAGAGAAAAAAGTAGCTATCATTCCTTTTTCTGACGAATCACGTAATCCCCCAAGTTCACGAACTAATAAGGTTATCAAATGAATCGTAATCACAATTGAAATTGTTGAGAAAGAAATATGAGTTAGTATATGTTCTAAAGTTGGAAATAGCATAAGGAGAAGGTCCCATTACAAAATTGGAAATTTCGAATTGAATCCATTTTATAATCTATTGTATTCTTTTTCGAGACTGCCGCCACTCGGACTCGAACCGAGATGCTTAAGCACTGCTTCCTAAGAGCAGCGTGTCTACCAATTTCACCATGGCGGCTAGCTTGAAATAACAGGTAACTTAAAAGAATATTAGTTATTTTTTCTCGAATCGTCGAGATTGGAAGAGTCCATAGAATTTAGGACATTAGAATCTTCATTAAAATAGACTTCGTTTGGTAGTATTGTTGCGAATTTTTTAACAAAAAAACTCTTGCTTTGCCCAATAGAAACAAAGTTTGAAAGAGTTGGAACAGTTTTTTCTCGGTTGCAATATAGAACTAATTTTTTTAATTTAGGATAAGATAGGTAGAAGTTGTAAGTCTTATTGCAGGAATACGCTACTTTTCATAATAGAATCCCTTTTTTTATTTATTATACGGATTCTATTACGAAAAGTTCATTGGTAGGAAAAGAATATTTAGGCCACAGTATACCAAAAACCTTTGTTCTATATATCAGAGAGGTTAGCTCTAAGAATATTAGACCGAGGAATTCGACACATAAAAGTAGATTCATTAATTAATCCTAATTATTCATATTAAATAATTGGAATTTTTTTGGGATAGGTCAATTCATATTATCCCAAAACCTTATTATTTGTTTGTTTCCGAGAAAAACCCTTTGGTTTTGCATGCTCGTTGACGCCGGAAAATGATCTTGATTTTGCTAAAGAATAAGATTGTACTATGGAAAAATAAGTCTTTTTCTTCCAAAGATTTTTACGAATACGCTTTTTTGACATCGAAGTACGTTTTTTTGGAACTGCCATTCAAAAAGGAGATTACTTTTTTATAGTTGTATGTGAAAGACATCTATTGCCGCAAATCAATCCATCTTTCCTCTTTTTCTTAGTATTTATACTTAAATACTAAAAGATATTGAAATTCTGAATTCTTTTTTACTTCATTTTGTCTAATGCGGATAAGACAAGAGTTTTTTAGCATATTATATATATTTTTTAGACTTTGTTTTAATAATATAGAATATATACAAAGGTTTTCAATTTTTATATCAAGTATACTCCATATATAAGGTATGGGGCCTATCCCCCATATAAGATGGGGGGATAAAAGGAAGGAAAAATGCAAATAGTTAATTAAGTTCAGAATGGTATTCCATAATTGAATTCCAATAAAAACAAAAAAAAAATACTTAGTCTCTTAAACAAGACATTCGAAAACTTAGGTAATTCGAGTCATTAGGGTTTAAGTTCTATATGAATTATAGAATATTCGAAAATTTCCTATAAACATAGGTTTTGATTGGAATTCAATCTTTTTTTTATTTTAATAAATGTCCTTCTTTAGGTAATAATTAGGTAACAAATTTATTTCATTAACTTTTTGAGTTTAACCAACTAAACCCATTTTAATTTTTTGATTGTTTCAATGAGATAAAAAATTAAAAATTCTAGTATTTTTTTATTCCTTCAGAAATAGATAAGAATTAGTTTGGTGAATCGGAAACTTTTTTTTTCAATTTTTCTATAAAATTGAAGTATAAATTTCAAGTAAAAATTGCAATTTCTTTTCTTATGGAACATACATATCAATATGCATGGGTAATCCCTTTTCTCCCACTTCCAGTTATTATGTCAATGGGGTTTGGACTTTTTCTTATTCCGACAGCAACAAAAAATCTTCGTCGCATATGGGCTTTTCCTAGTGTTTTACTTTTAAGTATAGCTATGGTATTCTCAGTTCACCTGTCTATTCAACAAATAACCGGAAGTTCTATCTATCAATATCTATGGTCTTGGACCGTCAACAATGATTTTTCCTTAGAATTTGGATATTTAATCGACCCGCTTACTTCTATTATGTTAATACTAATTACTACTGTAGGAATCCTGGTTCTTATTTATAGTGACGGTTATATGTCTCACGATGAAGGATATTTGAGATTTTTTGTTTATATAAGTTTTTTCAATACTTCCATGTTGGGATTGGTTACTAGTTCCAATTTGATACAAATTTATTTTTTTTGGGAGCTTGTGGGAATGTGTTCCTATTTATTGATAGGCTTTTGGTTTACACGGCCAATTGCAGCGAATGCTTGTCAAAAAGCTTTTGTAACTAATCGTGTAGGGGATTTTGGTCTGTTATTAGGAATTTTAGGTTTTTTTTGGATAACAGGTAGTTTAGAGTTTCGGGATTTGTTTAAAATAGCTAATAACTGGATTCCTAATAATGGGATTAACTCTTTGCTTACTATTTTGTGTGCTTTTTTATTATTCCTTGGTGCAGTTGCGAAATCGGCACAATTCCCTCTTCACGTATGGTTACCCGATGCTATGGAAGGACCCACCCCCATTTCAGCTCTTATACACGCAGCAACTATGGTTGCTGCGGGGATTTTTCTTATAGCTCGACTTCTTCCTCTTTTCATATCATTACCTTTGATAATGAGTTTCATTTCTTTAATAGGTACAATAACACTCTTCTTAGGAGCCACTTTAGCTCTTGCTCAGAGAGATATTAAAAGAAGTTTAGCCTATTCTACAATGTCTCAATTGGGTTATATGATGTTAGCTCTAGGTATAGGTTCTTCTCAGGCTGCTTTATTCCATTTGATCACTCATGCTTATTCGAAAGCTTTATTGTTCTTGGGATCCGGATCTGTTATTCATTCAATGGAACCTCTTGTTGGATATTCACCAGATAAAAGTCAGAATATGGTTCTTATGGGTGGTTTAAGAAAATACATTCCAATTACAAGAACTTGTTTTTTATGGGGTACCCTTTCTCTTTGTGGTATTCCACCTCTTGCTTGCTTCTGGTCCAAAGATGAAATCCTTAGTAATAGTTGGTTATATTCACCCTTTTTGGGAATAATAGCTTCTTTTACTGCAGGATTAACTGCGTTTTATATGTTTCGGGTATATTTACTTACTTTTGATGGGTATTTGCGTGTTCATTTTCAAAATTACAGTAGTACTAAAGAAGATTCGTTGTATTCAATATCTTTATGGGGAAAAAGGATATCTAAAGGAGTCAATAGAGATTTAGTTTTATCAACAACGAAGAGTAGAGTTTCTTTTTTTTCACAAAATATATCCAAAATTCATGTTAATACAGGAAATAGGATAGGGGCCCTTAGTACTTCCTTGGGGGCTAAAAACACTTTTGTCTATCCTCATGAACCGGGAAATACTATGCTATTTCCTCTTATTATATTACTTCTTTGTACTTTGTTCATTGGATCTATAGGAATCCGTTTTGATAATGAAATCGGGGAATTAAACATATTATCAAAGTGGCTAACTCCTTCAATAAACTTTTTTCAAGAAAGTTCTAATTCTTCCATAAATTCATATGAATTTATCACTAATGCAATTTCTTCTGTAAGTCTAGCTATTTTTGGTCTATTCATAGCATATATCTTTTATGGATCTGCTTACTCTTTTTTTCAGAATTTGGATTTCATAAATTCCTTTGTAAAAAGGAGTCCGAAAAGGTATTTTTTCCATCAACTAAAAAAAAAGATATATAATTGGTCATATAATCGTGGTTATATAGATATTTTCTATACTAAGACCTTTACCTTGGGTATAAGACGATTAACCAAACTAACGCAGTTTTTCGACAAGGGTGTCATTGATGGAATTACCAATGGAGTAGGTCTTGCTAGTTTTTGTATAGGAGAAGAGGTTAAATATGTAGGGGGAGGGCGAATTTCGTCTTATTTATTCTTTTTTTTATGTTATGTATCCGTGTTCTTATTCTTTTTTCTTTCTTAAGGAATTCCCCTATCTCCTGCCTAAGTAACTTTCCTATTCTCCAATTTAATTTTTTCCATTCCTCTGTGTAAATACCCTAATATGGGTTCACAATCAATAACATCTTCACCATCGAGAGTAACGATCAGTCGAAGAACACCGTGCATTGATGGGTGGTGAGGGCCCATATTGACTATCATGAGATCTTTTCTTGTAAGCGGTAGACTCATATCCTTTCTTCCTTAATTCATTATTCCATGAAAATGGATTATTCCATGAATTCCTCAAAACGAGGCTCATCAAAATGCAAAATCTAAGACTACTATAAGACTACTAATAAAATAAGAAAAAAAATTTGAACGATGAAATTACCGCTCCCTAATATCCAACTGACTGATTAATTTCTTATAACGTACTCTATTTTTCTTTGCCAAATAAGCCAGCAAACGTTGACGTTTTCCCAAAAGTCTTCGGAGACCTCTTTCCGATGAAAAATCTTTTTTGTGTAATTCCAAATGTGAAGCAAGTCTCCGTATCTTATTGGTGAAACTGAATACTTGAAATTCAACAGAACCCCAGTTTTCTTCTTTTTCTTCTTTAACCATAAATCCAAAAATTTTTCTACCTCCTTTCTTTTTCATGTATTTTTCTGATCAGGAAAAATAAAAAATTATGTCAGTTATTTTGAAGTTATTCTAATCTCGTACACACAAAAATTTGCAATTATTCATCTACTACTGGAATTTGGATTTATTTTATCGATGCAAATTGGATTTGGATAGAAGGGTACATTCTTTTATTTTAGATAGAAGAAACTTTTCTTCTATCTAAAATAAAAGAATTTTGCTGATTTATTTATTGCTATATCCAATTTATGGAATTGATACACCATTTAATTGATATCATTTAGCAAAATGAAACATAGCATATGCATCCATCTTTCGGCTCGAGAATTTCACGGGATCGAGATATGGTATAAGAAATAGGCTATTAAGTAACTCTAAATGAATTGTGGATACATCTGTATCCTTAACATACTGAA